CATTTGTCCATATTTCGAGAAAGAGTATCTCTTGTTTTTCATTCCCATTTCCATAGGAATGAATACTATGATTTACATTTCGAACAGGCATGAATACAGCATCTACAGGATAACTTCCATCTTGAAAGTTATGTGGCATCTTTATAAGAAATCCGCGATTTCTTTCAATTTCTAATCCAATACGTAAATTTATTGGTTCTGTCAAGCTAGCTATATGTTGTGTATTGTCGACAATTTCTACATAAGGTGGTAAGATGATATCTCGAGCAGTTACATATCCAGGACCTCTAACACAAATAGACGCGTCACAAGTTCCATATAGATTACTTCTCAATACAATTTCTTTCAAATTCATTATAATTTCGTGGGCCGATTCTTGAATACCCGTTATAGTAGAATATTCGTGGGAGACGTTCTCAGATTTTACACGTGTGATACATGTTCCTTCTATTTCTCCAAGCAAAGCTCTTCGCATCGCAATGCCTATTGTGTCGGCTTGTCCTTTCATAAGTGGAGACAGAATAAATCGACCATAATAAAGGCGTTTACTGTCTGTTCTTGATTCAACACACTTCCACTGTAGTGTCCGAGTAGATACTGTTACTTTCTCTCGAACCATAGTAATAATATTTTTTTTGATTGAATTATTTATTTCTCTTGTTTCTCTTGAAATTTCTTCACTGTTTATTTCTATACACGTCTTTTTTTCGGAGGTCTACAGCCATTATGTGGCATAGGGGTTACATCCCGTACAAAAGTTAATAGTATACCACTTCTACGAATAGCTCGTAATGCGGCGTCTCTTCCGAGACCGGGACCTTTTATCATGACTTCTGCTCGTTGCATACCTTGATCTACTACTGTACGAATAGCAACCGATGCTGCAGTTTGAGCGGCAAAGGGTGTCCCTCTTCTTGTACCCTTGAATCCACAAGTACCGGCCGAGGACCAGGAAACCACCCGACCTCGTACATCTGTAACTGTAACAATGGTATTATTGAAACTTGCTTGAACATGAATAACTCCCTTTGGTATTTTACGTGCACTTTTACGTGCACCAATACGTAAATTTCTACGTAAACCAGTTCTCGGTATACCTTTTGCCATATTGTATCATCTCATAAATATGAGTCAAAAATATATGGATATATCCATTTCATGTCAAAACAGATTCTTTATTTGTACGCTGAGCCCTTTAGTGAGTCTGATTATCCCTTTATCCTTGTCTTTGTTTATGTCTCGGATTGGCACAAATTACTCTAATGCGCCCCCGTCTACGAATTAGTCGACATTTTTCACAAATTTTACGAACGGAAGCTCTTATTTTCATATTTGTCATTCCTTATCTTAATTCTGAATCTACTTCTCGGTAGAAAATAGGTTTCTTGGAATTTTTTATCTTGAATCGTATTGAATAAAAATCACCTAATCCTTCAAATCCTTGTTTCGGAGTCGATAAATTATACGTCCTCTGGTTGAATCATAACGACTTACTTCAATTTTGACTTTATCTCCGGGAAGTATCCGTATAAAACTACGCCGGATCTTTCCCGAAACATAACCTAGAATCAGATCCTCATTATCTAAACGAACCCGGAACATGCCATTGGGAAGCGATTCAGTAATTAAACCTTCATGAATCCATTTTTGTTCTTTCATTTCAGGTAAAGCCCCCTTGAGGTATCAACTAATGGAGGAGAAACGATATTAGACAACTCACCCCCTTATCTTTTTTTTTTTACAAATAGGAAGAGGTTTCGGATTTCATTTGGATATTAAATGAATTACCATATATAACATAAAATTTCTCCGCCGATTCCTTCTAGTCGAGCCTCTCGATCTGTCATTATACCCCGAGAAGTAGAAAGAATTACAATCCCTATCCCACCTAAAATTCTAGGAATTCGTTGAGAGTTAGAATAAATTCGTAGACCCGGTCGGCTGATCCGTTTTAAATTTAATAAATTCCTATAGGGTCTTTTCCTATTCCTGCTATGTCGCAGGGTTAAAACTAAAAAATTTTGGTTTTTTTCTCGATGTTTTCTGACGTTTTCGATAAAACCTTCTCGGAAAAGTATTTTAACAATATTTTCGGTAATATTAGTAGATGCTATGCGAACAACTCTTTTTCTATCCATATCAGCATTTCGTATAGAGGTTATTATCTCAGCAATAGTGTCTCTACCCATGATGAACTCAAACTTTTGGTGTCTCAAAATTGGATATAATTAACATGTTTTTTTATTGGTTTATGAATATAAAAATTTTAAGGTATATACGCGAAACACAAGCTACGAATTAATCTAGTTCTTAAACTATTTTTTTTCAAATACCCCAAAAATATCAGATCTCTTTTTATTTTATAATACTTCGGGAGCTAATGAAACTATTTTAGTAAAATTTAATTGTCTCAATTCGCGGGGGATTGCCCCAAAAATGCGAGTTCCTTTTGGGTTTCCTTCTTGATCAATCACAACTGCAGCATTGTCATCATATCGTATTATCATACCGCTGTCACGTTTAAGTTCTTTACAGGTACGAACAATTACAGCTCTGACTACTTCTGATTTTTCTAGGGGCATATTTGGTACTGCTTCTTTAATCACAGCAACAATAACGTCACCAATATGAGCATATCGGCGATTACTAGCTCCTATGATTCGAATACACATCAATTTTCGAGCTCCGCTGTTATCCGCTACATTTAAATAGGTCTGAGGTTGAATCATATAAATTTTTGAGTCTATTCTTCCAATGCAAAGGATGAAAAAAAAATAAAAAAAAAATATTGTTTGTCTAAGTCTAAAAAAAGAAACCTGTGATTTTGTTTCATCCCCAGGACTCATTTCTGTCGGTTCTACATTTTTATCCCGAAATAAGAAATTGAGTTCGTATAGGCATTTTGGATGCTGCTATTAAAATAGCCCTTTTAGCTATATTTTCGGTTACTCCACCCATTTCATATAGTATTCGCCCCGGTTTAACAACAGCTACCCAATATTCAGGGGATCCTTTCCCTGAGCCCATACGTGTTTCAGCAGGTCTTACTGTAACTGGTTTATCTGGAAAGAGCCGGACCCATATTTTTCCACCACGGCGTGCATTTCGTGTCATTGCTCGGCGACCTGCTTCGATTTGTCTCGATGTGATCCAAGCGGGTTCAAGTGCTTGAAGAGCATATTTACCGAAACAAATATGATTACCTCGATAAGATATTCCCTTCATTCTTCCTCTATGTTGTTTACGGAATTTAGTTCTTTTGGGGTTATAGTTGATGGTTGTTTCGGAATTTCATCTCTACTACAGAGCTGGACGTGAGAGTTTCTTCTCATCCAGCTCCTCGCGAATAAAAGGATTCAAAATGGAATTTCAATTAATTTGAATAGCTATTAGAATATTTTTATAAAAAATTTTATTTTTTTCTAACGTCCTAATAAATCTTTATTGTCTTTTGTCCTTTATCCGAGTTTACCAATTCAAAAAAAGAAAGTTTTCGCGGGCGAATATTGACTCTTGCAATCTCTATTTCAGTCCTAGCACTTGTTCGTCACTTTTCCGAATAGATGAATTGATTTCCGGTTCATTTCGCCATCCTAACTAGTGAATTATTAAGATTCATTTGTTTAATAAAATCTTTTGCATTCACAGGTTCCTTCGTTTCCACCACTTCGTACTAAATGATTAGGTCAGAATTCTACAACGGAGCTCATAATCCAATTTATTCTTGAGTCAACTTTCTTAGTCTTTATTGACTCGAAGCTCTTGAGTTTTTTCTTCTCTTCTATCAGAAATTCCTTGAATATTTCATTATGTTATGAATCAATTAGTATTGATGCTTTATTACATTGTCTTTTATGAGATAACCCACAGACCTTCCATATTAGAATTCTATATCATTGATATTCTTTTTCTCTCTTTCTCTCATCCTTCCATTTATCCACACCTTTTTTCTGTAATTTTGCTTTAAAAAAGTTTAATTATTTCAGTTGCTACAAAGATATGACTTATTTCACATATCTTGACTGGTTCTTTAGATCCAGATAATATGAAGTGATGAATTGGTTTTCATACTATCGGGCCGGTCTTTTGTAATCCTAACCCTAAAAAAAAACCAACGAGTCACACACTAAGCATAGCAATTATATCAAAAGGTCAATTGAATTTTTATTCAACCCTATAGAATTAAGAGAATTAAGAATTAGTTTGATTGGTAAGAAAAAGAATGAACGAGTTTCTCCCTTTTTCCTTCTATCAATAGATAGAAGGAAAAAACAATGAAAGTTTTCTTATTCCTCTTCCTTGTCTATAAAAATCCAAATTTTGATGCCCAAAACCCCATAGATAGTCCGAACTGTATAGGAACAATAATCTATTTTAGCTCGAATGGTTTGTAGGGGAACCCTGCCCTCTCTGATCCATTCGACACGGGCAATTTCTTTTCCGTCGATACGCCCTGCAATTTGTACTTGAATTCCTTTTGTATCCGCTTGTTCAGTTAATTCAATAGCCTTTTTCATTGCTTTTCGAAATGAAACTCTATTTTTTAATTGTCCTGCTATAAATTCTGCAAGAATATTAGGGTTTCCGTAAGGTTTTGCAATTCTTGTGATAGCAATGTTAAGTTTTCGATTCACATAATGAAATTTTTTTTGTAAATTCATCTGTAATTCTTCGACCCCTCGCGGTCTACTTTCTATTAATAACTTTGGGAATCCCATAAAGATTATGACCTGGATCAAATCGATTCTTTTTTGAATCTCAATATGCGCAATTCCCTCGGCGCCGGAGGATATTTTCATATCCTTTTGAATATAATTTTTAATAAAGTCTCTTATTTTTTGATCTTCTTGTAGGTCCTCAGAATAATTTTTTGGTTTTGCAAACCAAAGGGAATGATGACTTTGGGTTATACCAAGTCGGAAACCAAGTGGATTTATTTTTTGTCCCATACTACCTCACTATCACTATTATATACATTATGATCTACCATAGTTGTCTTT